TGCATATAATTCTCAGATTAATCAAGCCCAGAATCACGCTCTGTAGGATTTGAACCTACGACATCGGGTTTTGGAGACCCACGTTCTGCCGAACTGAACTAAGAGCGCTTTATTATTTCTTATAAAAAGTCTTCTTATCACAATCACAATAGTTAACAGCCAAGAAGAGGATTTTTTTTGTCCCCCACTCTAATCTTATCTTGAATACCTAGAATATCTTAGAGAATAACAGAAAAAAAAAATGTATGTGTGATTTGAATCGATTCAAATTGATTCCTTGTTACTTCTCATACTCATAAGAGAAGTAACAGGTAGGGATGACAGGATTTGAACCCGTGACATTTTGTACCCAAAACAAACGCGCTACCAAGCTGCGCTACATCCCTTTCTTTCAATTGGTCTACATTGTCATTGTAGAGAATCCCCGTCTTGTTTTCAAAAACCTTATTTTCCATTACTTCCATTCCTATTAATCTAGGAACATAGACAATCTTTCTTGATATTTATTTTATTTCTTTGAACTTATATCTACGAGAAAATCTCGTATGAATATAAATGAATAGAATATTATTCATAGAATATAACATATATTCTATTATTATAATAAGATGCTTATATACATATACATAGGAATATCAAACAAACTGATTGTAAAAAAGAACGAGGGAATACTGGGGGGAGGGGCAGAAAGGTACTTTTTATTTTTAGAAAGGTAGAATCTTATCTCTTTTTTATTCTCTTAAATCAATCATGGAAATTAGGAATCCCGTGTAAAATACAAAGGAATCTCAAATACTTCCATATCCGATATGTATTACCATTAGATATTTTAATAAAACATTAAAACATAAAGAAGGAGAATTAAAAATGCGAGATCTAAAAACCTATCTTTCCGTGGCACCGGTACTAAGTACTCTCTGGTTCGGGTCTTTAGCGGGTTTGTTGATAGAGATCAATCGTTTATTCCCCGATGCGTTGACATTTCCTTTTTTTTCATACTAGTTTAGTTAGTAACATGGGAAGGGGTGAAGAAGATTAGAGATATAATCAAAAAATCTATGACTAATCCCTTCCCCTCTTTTTTGAATTATCCAAAATTCAATTAGATACTTAGAGACAAAATAAAGAAAGGAGGAAAGATAGAAAAAAAATGAATTCAACCTCGGCTCAATTTGAGCTCAGCGTTCAATTCGATTTCTAAAAAATTAGAGTGAGAACAGAAAGGGGTCTCTGAAAAAACTGGAATACAAGATAGGAAAGTGAAATAGTGTACTATATACTATACTTCGAATCGAATTCAAGATAGCTAAATTCAATAGAGTTTTAATTCCTTCTTCCACTTAAACTTGAAAAATGAATTCTAAATTCTATTTAATATTTCTTACTCTATTATATTGTATTGTGATTGGAACGAAATCTTTCATAATTTCAACTTAGCAACTTTTTTTTATTTATTTTGATTTTTGCTAGTTACTTCAAGAGTAGCAAATAAGAAGAGTTGATTGAATCAAAAATTCAAACTAAAGGAGGGTCATGGCCAAGGGAAAAGATGCCCGAGTAACAGTTATTTTGGAATGTAGCAATTGTCTTCGAAACGGACTTAATAAGGAATCAAGAGGGATTTCCAGATATATTACTCAAAAGAATCGACACAATACGCCGAGTCGCTTGGAATTGAGAAAATTCTGTCCCTATTGTTACAAACATACGATTCACGGGGAGATAAAGAAATAAACCAACTCCAAAAGTTATTTTTATTTGTGTATCACTCTTATATCAGGAACAAAAAAAGGACATATTCTCTATTCGAGAGACCCTATTATTCTAGATTTTAATAGTTTAGTTAACAGAATTGAATTAACTCAAAATAAAAAAAACCAATCTTTTTTTTTTAATTCAAAATTATTTTGGATCGGATTGAAATAGTATTTTCGAGATAAGGAATAAACAAAGTATGGAAAAATTCAAGCGACTCTTTCGGAAATCCAAACGATCTTTTCGTAGGCGTTTGCCCCCGATTGGATCGGGGGATCGAATTGATTATAGAAACATGAGTTTAATTAGTCGATTTATTAGTGAACAAGGAAAAATATTATCCAGACGGGTGAATAGATTGACCTTAAAACAACAACGATTAATTACTATTGCTATAAAACAAGCTCGTATTTTATCTTTATTACCCTTTCTTAATAATGATAAACAATTTGAAAGAAGCGAATCGACTGCCAGAGCTAATGGTCTTAGAATCCGGAATAAATGAAAAAAGTAGGCTTACTTTCCTCTTCAATTTGAATCCAAATTCAAATTCGACAACTGAAATAGAGTTTGATGTTTTATTCGAAGAATTCGAGAATCCAATCTAATCTTGATTGGATTTCTCCTACTTATCGTAAAAAAAAAACAAGAATCGGCGAAGAAGCAATCTTTTTGTATTGGATATTTATTGGACGTGTTTGGTTGCTCATTTCATTTTGAGCGACTTTATCTTTATCATACTAATTTTGATTCTACTTTCCCGGAGTTCATTCTCCAGAAAATGGCATTTTCAATAGTCGAACTTACAATTCCAATTTTTCCTTCAAATTGAAGAATTTATTTATTTTTGATCGAATTAGAAATCATATAAAGACAATTCCTATTTAATATAGCTATTTGTGCAACTATTTTACGATTAAAAAGCAACCGGTTCTTGTCCAGATTGTGTAGAAAATGACGATAACTATAGGATACAAAATTCTTACGAATTACTGCATTTATCCGAGCGATCCACAAACGACGAAAATCCCTCTTTCGCTTATCTCTATCTCGATGAGACGAAACCAAAGCTCTGATTTTCTGTTGTATAATTGTTCGAGTAAGTCTCGAATGAGCTCCACGAAAGCTTGACGCAAATAAACGAATTTTTGTTCGACGTCTACGAGCTATATATCCTCGTGTAATTCTGGTCATTGAATAAATGAAACCTTAATGAATAACTAATGGATTTCCTTTCTTTCAGTTATTCTTTTCCAATTTACTAGTTTAGTAATAACAACACGCATTCTTCCAATGTATAAAATAAGAATTCCAATGGCTTTTGCTACTATAACCTTCCCGCCCACGATTTATTTATTCCTATTCATTTCTATTTATTTGAATTTCTTTTAATAGACTATTTTTTCTGTTTTCTTTTTTTGATACCTAGTATTGATACAATTTATTATTTTGAGTTGAATCCCTATATATATAAAAGGGAAATCGTGGGTTCCATCGTTTCTATGGTTCTTTCTAAAACGGTGAAGTCCTCTCTATACACCGGAGTTCTTTACTTCGACTTCATTTAATGAATATTATTGCTAACTTGTACAGTTCACATTCTTTTGCTCTACCCATGATCTAGTAAAAAGTCTTTCACAATGAGATCTACTTATACAGTAACGATATTAAATTATGAAGATTTGCTGGGGTAGCTGACCCTCTTAGTCCGTTTTTCATAGTCAAATTAGGTTTTCAAAATAATAGTTGCTCGCTTAATGGATAAACATTCGTTACCAATGAGGAATTTTTTATCATCTTCAATTTTGAAAATGGAGTGAATTCCATTTGCACCAATGCAAACCATAAATTTCATATCCAATGGAAGAATCCACTAGATCTTTTTTAGTTTGATATAGTGAACGTACGTACTTCTTTCTTCGATTTCCCCTTTTCTTCTATTTGAATTTAAATTCAAAAATAGTACTGATCTTTGATACTGGAAAAGGGAGTTCCTTCTTTCTATTAGAAATGATCTGAACGAGTCGCGCATACACCCTAGTACATGTTCCTCGTCGCTGAGGGCATCCCCCAAGAGCGGGGGATTTCGTGACATTTCGGATTGGCTGTCTTGTGTTTCTAATAAGTTGTTTAATAGTTGGCATGTTGAATCGGATCCATAATGAATGGGTTGGTTTAGATTGATCCGAACCGGCTAATTATGAATTACTTTCCCATGGAATGGATGAATAAGATATTATTGAATCCGGTAATAACTAAATAAAGAAATCCAAATTGTCGATTTATTTAAACTTATTCCCCCTACTGCAATTTTGATGCTATTTTGATTTTTTATTCAACTGCTACAAGATCAATAATTCCATGAGCTTGGGCTTCCGTTGCTGACATAAAAACATCCCTTTCCATATCTTCGGATACAACCCATAAGGGTTTGTCCGTTCTTTGTACATAAACCCTTGTAATGGTTTCTCGCAATTTGAGTAGTTCTTCTGCTTCTAGGATAAATTCTCCCGTTTGTGCCTCATAAAAAGAACTCGCAGGTTGATGTATCATTACCCTGATGATGGAACAAAAGGTTCTTCTATCTCGATTATGAGATGGAAAGAGATAAAGAAAAAAAGAAAGTATAGAACAACCGTACGGGCATCCTTTAGGCATTGCATACGGCTCTAGAATGGAATTCAGTTTGACCTTCCATCAAAGAATCATCAATTAAAAAGATAGAAAATATATAGAAATATAAGGTTTATCGGATTGACATCGTCAAACGATCCAATTACCATCCTTCCTTTCCGATTTCAGAGTAGTTACCAAAATACTATGATGGCTCCGTTGCTTTATATATTTATCTCCTCTGTGATTCAGCAATCCCAAAGTTTTGATTTATTTTATTTTTACTCTTTTAAAAGTATATTCATAAGTATATCAATAAATATAAATATCGGAATTTTAAAAAAGTCTTCGGTGGGAAAATAAAAAAAAGGTTTGTGACGCTAAAATGGGTCCCGACAATAGCGAAGATAAAATGGGGAAGACCCTTCCTACTAATTTCATACTACTCTTTCGATATATAATCGAATGTTTTGAAAAAAAAATTCGTATATCGAATTCGATGTGCCATGCTATTATTACTTAATTTTCCTAATTTCATGCATAGTCTTTTTTTCGTAAAAAATTCATTGGCGCCAAGCGTGAGGGAATGCTAGACGTTTGGTAATCTCTCCACCGACGAGTATAAAAGATCCCATTGAAGCCGCTAATCCCATGCATATTGTATGCACATCAGGTTGAACAAATTGCATAGTATCATAAATAGCGACCCCTGGGATTACCCATCCGCCAGGAGAGTTTATAAACAAATACAAATCCTTGTTATCATTCTCTATACTCAAATAAACCATAAGACCAATCAGTTGATTCGAGATCTCGCTATCAACCTCTTGGCCTAAAAAAAGTAATCTTTCTCGATAAAGTCGGTTGATTAGGATCAAATTTGTATCCCGTAAGAGCCGTACATGCACCTTTTGATGCATACGGTTCAACAAAAATTGAGAAAAAACGACTCAATGTGTAGATTCCAGCCCTCTTTCTTTTTAAAATGAAAAATATATATATATATATTATTTATTTAGTTTAGTTTTGAGAGCGGTTTCTTAATTCTAAGAAATTCGAAAATTTCCTATATTAATGAAACGAATTTTCTTCATTTTTTCAAGAACGAAATGAGTTCGTTTTGTGCCCCTTCCCTCTCAAAAAGAAATACATTAAGATTAAACATATCGAATTAACTTATCATTGATGCATTGCTTCTTCGCGATTTCATTTTAATCACGATGTTCTTTTCTTGTTCCTGAAAAGGTCTTTTCAATTCTTTTAGGTTTATGCTCTACTCCGAGTAAAAATCTGCCCAATTTTGATTTGCACATATAGGACAAATGTCAATAATATTACGTCTTTTTTTACAACTTCATTTTTTGTTTTCAATTGATTTCATATCTTCTATCAATGCAAAATATTAAACATGTATTTATTTCTTTCCTCGCTGGATTCGTTTAAAGTGAAAAGTTTGAGATTACTATTACTCTCAAATATATTGAATATTATTCAATAATAATCTTTTATTATCTATGGGTATACGTAGTAATAAATAAAAAAGAAATTCAAAATGTTTTTTTCTAAAGGGAGCCTTAATACTTTACTTATGAAAACTTCATTTTAGTGTTCCAAAAAATTTAACCATAAATTATTCTAATTGCTAATATGAATTTGAATATCCCTCAAATCGAATTGCATTTCACGTTCCAAATTATTGGTAGTTCAATCTTTTTTGGCCAAAAATAGGATATCTCAATCGGGGGAGAGAACGGGGGAAATCCCATATGACCCAATATATCTGACAAGTCGCACTATACGTCAACCCAAGAGGCATCTTCCTCTCCAGGACTTCGAAAAGGTACTTTTGGAACACCAATAGGCATAAAATGAAAGAAAAAAGAATTAAGTACTATATTGGACTTTGATATGGAAGCGTAACAATGCGTTTATTGGCTTAATAATATTGTCTTTTATCATATTTGAGTCATAAATCGATCAAAATGTTTACGATTCCGAATAGTTCTTTTGAATGATTCCTAAATATAGATGCATTTGTTGATCGAAAATGGGATTAACCCCATTGCGTATTGTTCCTTATCGGGTATAGAATAGATCTGCTTCTCTTTCTTACTAGGAACCAAATTGTTCCGTTTTTACTAAAAAAAAAAGAATAGAACAAATATTACTCCTTTCTTGAAGATAATTCCAAAAAGGGGAAGTTCATAGCATAGTTTTTGCTAATGCAATAAAGTTACATAGTGTCTATTTTTCGTTGAGAAAGAGGTATTTCCATGGGTTTACCTTGGTATCGTGTTCATACCGTCGTATTGAATGATCCCGGTCGTTTGCTTTCTGTCCATATAATGCATACAGCCTTAGTTGCTGGTTGGGCTGGTTCGATGGCTCTATATGAATTAGCAGTTTTTGATCCCTCTGATCCCGTTCTTGATCCAATGTGGAGACAAGGTATGTTCGTTATACCGTTTATGACTCGTTTAGGAATAACCAATTCATGGGGCGGTTGGAGTATTACAGGGGGAACTATAACGAATCCGGGTATTTGGAGTTACGAAGGTGTGGCCGGTGCCCATATTGTGTTTTCTGGGTTGTGCTTCTTAGCGGCTATCTGGCATTGGGTGTATTGGGATTTAGAAATATTTTGTGATGAACGTACAGGAAAACCCTCTTTGGATTTGCCCAAGATTTTTGGAATTCATTTATTTCTTTCAGGGTTGGCTTGTTTTGGTTTTGGCGCATTTCATGTAACAGGATTGTACGGTCCTGGAATATGGGTGTCCGATCCTTATGGACTAACCGGAAAGGTACAACCTGTAAATCCAGCGTGGGGGGTAGAAGGTTTTGATCCTTTTATTCCGGGAGGAATAGCTTCTCATCATATTGCAGCGGGCACTTTAGGCATATTAGCAGGCCTATTTCATCTTAGTGTCCGTCCACCCCAACGTCTGTATAAAGGATTACGTATGGGAAATATTGAAACCGTGCTTTCCAGTAGTATCGCTGCTGTCTTTTTTGCCGCTTTTGTTGTTGCGGGAACTATGTGGTATGGTTCAGCAACTACCCCTATCGAATTATTTGGTCCCACCCGGTATCAATGGGATCAGGGATATTTCCAGCAAGAAATATATCGAAGAGTTGGCGCTGGATTAGTTCAAAATCAAAGTTTATCAGAAGCTTGGTCTAAAATTCCCGAAAAATTAGCTTTTTATGATTACATCGGGAATAATCCGGCAAAAGGGGGGTTGTTCAGAGCAGGATCAATGGACAACGGGGATGGAATAGCTGTTGGTTGGTTAGGGCATCCTATTTTTAGAGATAAAGAAGGGCGTGAACTTTTTGTACGCCGTATGCCTACTTTTTTTGAAACATTTCCGGTTGTTTTGGTAGACGGAGACGGAATTGTTAGGGCCGATGTTCCATTTAGAAGGGCAGAATCGAAGTATAGTGTCGAACAAGTCGGTGTAACTGTTGAGTTCTATGGTGGCGAACTTAATGGAGTCAGTTATAGTGATCCTGCGACTGTGAAAAAATATGCGAGACGTGCTCAATTAGGTGAAATTTTTGAATTAGATCGTGCTACTTTGAAATCAGATGGTGTTTTTCGTAGCAGTCCAAGGGGTTGGTTTACTTTTGGGCATGCATCGTTTGCTCTGCTCTTCTTCTTCGGACACATTTGGCATGGTGCTAGAACCTTGTTTAGGGATGTTTTTGCTGGTATTGACCCGGATTTGGATGCTCAAGTGGAATTTGGAGCATTCCAAAAACTTGGAGATCCAACGACAAGAAGACAGGTAGTCTAATACAAGATTTCTCTCTTATCTTTTTTCTTTTCTTTTTTTAGTTGATATAGAATAGATTAATGTGGAAATAGAAATTGGCATCTTTTCTTTAATCTTTTCATTGACTCTTGTTCGTATTTCTTTATCCAGGGGATAATCCACAACAAACAGGTATGGAAGCTATAATTGTAAAGCATGATCAAATTTATGGAAGCATTGGTTTATACATTCCTCTTAGTCTCGACTCTAGGGATAATTTTTTTCGCTATCTTTTTTCGAGAACCGCCGAAAGTTCCAACTAAAAAGTTGAAATGATTTTTCATCCTATTAATTGAAGTAATGAGCCCCCCAACATAACATTGAACATTGGGGGGCTCATTACTTCAACTAGTCCCCGTGTTCTTCGAATGGATCTCTTAATTGTTGAGAGGGTTGCCCAAAAGCAGTATATAAGGCATACCCAGTAAAACTTACAAGTAAACCAGATATAGAGATGGCGACTAGGGTTGCTGTTTCCATTATTATATAACTTCAAAGACTACCACGGCTCTCTGGATCTATGATAAGATCGTTTATTTACAACGGAATGGTATACAAAGTCAACAGATCTCAATGAATAAAAAAGAAGAGGATTTATGGCTACACAAAGCGTTGAGGGCGGTTCTAGATCGGGACCAAGACAAACTGCTGTAGGTAGTTTATTAAAACCATTGAATTCAGAATATGGTAAAGTAGCTCCTGGATGGGGAACCACTCCTTTGATGGGTGTTGCAATGGCTCTATTTGCAGTATTCCTATCTATTATTTTAGAAATTTATAATTCTTCCGTTTTACTGGATGGAATTTCAATGAATTAGATTCTTACAAGAAAGGTCAATTCTTAGATTTTTAATACGAATAGAAAGTAAAGTATTTTGGTTTCGTATTTTTATCCCATTATCTCTTTATTGGTAGTTCGATCGTGGAATTTCTTTTTTTCTGTATTTCCGGAATATGAGTGTGTGACTTGTTCTAATTGATCCTATTGGTAGTACAGAGAAGGAGTCTGTCATCTTTATAGAGATGGTTTTTCATCGTCAGATATTTATTCTAGTATCTGGAGCACGGAATATATGAAATAAATCCCAATCAATAACTATGATTCCTACTTACTATTCAGACCCCGCGACCGGGCTATAAAAAAAATTTGCCAAAGGGTGTTATAAGTTCTAAATCAAAAGGGTTTTTTCTTCTTTTTCAACAAATTTCCCTTATTGATTGATGATTTTGATCAAAGGATAAAACTTTCTTTTTATTTTGAGTTATTATATCTATTCGTTGAATAAATGATCATCTAATGGTTCTTACTCATAGAATCTTTGGACTTATTTTGTACTTTTAATTAATCATCGTGGTTCTAGTATGAATCTGAGGTTTCAATCGATTAATAGGTTCTTAACAAGAGAATTCCTATCAAAAAAAGAAGAGTAAACCTAGAGTAGACACAACGAAAATCACAAATCACAGAAAAGAAGCGGTGAGTAGGAAAATAGAAGATTCAACAGGCCAGTAACGATCAATGAGCCGACTTGATATTTTAGCATTATAACCACAAATAATAACTCGTCTCCTCATAGACGTGAAAAAGGGGGGGTTGGTTACAAAGTTTCAAATTCATCGCCCTTCCAAGTAAAACAATACTTTGGTTTTTTGTTTGAGCTGTACGAGATGAAATTTTCAGATACGGTTCTCTGAGGGGGAGTACTATTCGTTTACCTATCTCAATAAAGTCTATGATTGGTTCGAAGAACGTCTCGAGATTCAGGCGATTGCAGATGATATAACCAGTAAATATGTTCCCCCTCATGTCAATA